TTAATGATTCATATAAATCACTTAGTGGAAAATGTCCCGAATAAACCCAACGAGTAACTAATAATCCTGTTATACAGGAAAAAGTCATTATCATCCCCTTTTCGGATGAATCATATAGTTTTATGATTTCATCGACTAAAAAAGTTATGAAATGAATTGTAATTACAATTGAAACAATCGAAAAAGAAATATGAGTTAATATATGCTCTAAAGTTGAAAATATCATAATTTTTTTTTAAGAAGTCCCATAATTATAAAAAGGAAATCGGAAATTGAATTCATTATAGGATTTATTTAGTTTTTTTAGGAGATGACATGCCGCCACTCGGACTCGAACCGAGATGCTCTAGCACTGCTTCCTAAGAGCAGCGTGTCTACCAATTTCACCATAGCGGCTTGTCTTGAATTCATAATACCCTATGAATAAGCAATCGTCTAGATTTAAGAATTAAATTCTTGCAATATTTTTTAGGAAAGATTCAAATTGATGAATAAAAATTCGTTCAAATAGGTATTTGAAGGTTCATTATTTGAATTTAGGGTCTTAGTTTTAGTGTGTATTTTAGACTCTCCTCGACTTGAACTCTTGGAAAACTAGATAGTCCAACTATGAATTAAAGGATAGAACCCCCCCCCCCAAAAAAAAACATTTTTGTTTTGTTTTTGTTTTAATGAACTGTTTTTGATTTATTTGATTTTAAACATCGAAACCAAAAAATCCATTTTATCAATGAACAAAAAAAATTTTGGATCAGTAAAAATTGACACATATTTATCCAAAAAAAGTTGTTAAGTGTTTTTGAGTGGATTGATGGCAATAAATATATGGGAGTCTATATAGGAATTCATAGAAAATCCAAAAAGAAGAAAGTTGCACAAAAAGGTTTAGAATTTTAATCAATTAGTTTCAATGATTTTGATTTTTTACTCGCCTTTCTATAGAGAAAACGTGGATCTAGAGAAAAAAGAAAACCTTATATTATTGCTTATATTATTGTAACAAACAGGCTGATGGGAAAAATAATACTCCCCACCTTGGAAATGAGAAAATATACTAAAAAGACAATTGCGTATCTTATGTTTTTTTGTCAAAAAAAAGGATTCTTTTTTTTTTTTTGAATTTTTTGAATTCAGTACGGTAAAGAGAAAAATCCTTATTCTAATTCTAAGAGCGAAACAAATTCCATTCCCTGTTGAGTTAATCAATAGGAAATGGAAAGCGGGAATTTTATTTTCGAAACGAAATGAGTCAATTTTTGAGTCAAGCCGATTCAGATTATTGTAACATGTTATGTTTTATTACTTATTTTATTTGTTTGTTGCACAAAAAAACTTTTGGAATTCCCGGTAGAAATAGATTTCCCTAAGGAAAACGCTTTTAACGCTGCCCAATACCCCTTCCTTTTCCAAAAATTTTTACGAATACGCTTTTTTGATGCAGAAGTACGTTTTTTTGGAACTGCCATTTAAATAAAAATTAAGAGATTACTAATTAGTATAGCTGGATGTGAAAGACATCTATTGTTCAAAAGAAATTTGCGCTTTGCCGATTCATTATGTATTTCTTTTCTAGATAATATTTTTGATTCTAAAATCAAAAAGAATACATAAGATGCGTGAAAGATATGGGAAAATCGCATAAACTATTTTTTTACTAAAAAAAAAAGAATATTCTTTTTTTTTAGTAACTTGTCAAATTCGCGAAAAATATGCCTAATTTAACTTGAATTTGAAAGTTCGAAGGAGACTAGTAATTAATCTGCTTTTTTCATATGATTTGACCATATGTAACTTCTTGATTTGAATATTTGAAGTATTTAGCAGAAACTTCTAAAGAATAAGTATAAAAAGAAATAAAAAAGAATAAGTATAAAAAGAAATAAAAATTCAAAAATTCTATTTCTATTTAAGTTATTAAGTTAGTGCATATCTTTATTTTTTTATTGACTCCTTTCAAAAAGAGGTAAGATCCGGTGAATCGGAAACAATTAATATTAATTAAGAATTAAAAAACTTTTTTTATGGAACAGACATATCAATATGCGTGGATCATACCTTTCCTTCCACTTCCAGTTCCTATGTTAATAGGAGTGGGACTTCTTCTTTTTCCGACAGCAACAAAAAATCTCCGTCGTATGTGGGCTTTTTCGAGTATTTTATTGTTAAGTATAGTCATGATTTTTTCAACTAATCTGTCTATTCAGCAAATAAAAAGCAGTTCTATCTATCAATATGTATGGTCTTGGACCCTCGATAATGATTTTTCTTTAGAATTCGGCTACTTGATCGATCCACTTACTTCTATTATGTTAATGTTAATCACTACTGTTGGAATTATGGTTCTTATTTATAGTGATAATTATATGGCTCACGATCAAGGATACTTGAGATTTTTTGCTTATATGAGTTTTTTCAGTACTTCGATGTTGGGATTAGTTACTAGTTCGAATTTGATACAAATTTATATTTTTTGGGAATTGGTTGGAATGTGTTCCTATCT